AGAAAGGTAAATTTTTGTTAACCAGTTCCGGCCCTTCTTTCCCCCATATAGATATTGAATAGAACGAACTATTTTTAGTGCCGCTGTAATTTTGAAACTGAATGCGTAAATGCCCCTCAAAAGTAAGTAAATAAATCCGAAACATATAAAATGCAGTTAATCCTGCTGTGGAACAAGCTATTATCGCAAAGATGGGTGAATACAACCAACTATCATTAAGGATTTCATCCTTAGACCAAAAACAAGCAAGAGGTGGAATACCACAAAGAGAAAGTGTACCTACTAAAAAGGTAGTTTTTGTAATTGGCACATATTTTCTTAAACCACCCATAAGAACCATGTTCTGACTTTTATCTGGAGAATAGCCAACAATGGATTCCATTGAATGAATAATGGATCCGGATCCTAAAAATAATAATGCTTTCGAATAGGCATGAGTGATCAAATGGAATAAAGCGACTCGATAAGAACCTATCCCTGGAGCTAACATAATATAACCCAATTGAGACATTGTAGAATAGGCTAAACTCCTTTTAATGTCTCTTTGAGCAAGAGCTAAAGTAGCTCCTAATAGTACCGTTATTATACTTATTAAAGAAATAAGACACATTATGTGAGGTATGACTGTGAAAAGAGGAAAAAGTCGAGCAACAAGAAAAATTCCCGCTGCTACCATAGTGGCAGCATGTATAAGAGCCGAAATAGGAGTAGGCCCCTCCATGGCATCAGGTAACCATACATGAAGGGGAAATTGTGCAGATTTAGCAACTGCACCGACGAATAATAGGAAGGCACACAGAATAGCAAATAAAGAATTTACCCTATTATTATGGATCAAGTTATTCAAAATTTCGAACAAATCCCGAAATTCAAAACTACCCGTTATCCAATAAAAACCTAAGATTCCTAATAATAAACCAAAATCCCCTACACGATTCGTTACAAACGCTTTTTGACAAGCATTTGCTGCAATTGGTCGTGTGAACCAAAAACCTATTAATAGATACGAACACATTCCCACCAATTCCCAAAAAATATAAATTTGTATCAAATTGGAACTAGTAACTAATCCCAGCATGGAAGTAGTGGAAAAACTCATAGAAGTAAAAAATCTCAAATATCCTTGATCATGAGACATATAATTGTCACTATAAATAAGAACCGTGATTCCAACAGTAGTGATTAGTATTGACATAATAGAAGTAAGTGGGTCGATTAAATGGCCAAACTCGAAAGAAAAATCATTATTGATAGTCCAAGAACATAGATATTGATAGACGGAACTGCCATTTATTTGTTGAATAGATATATAGGCCGAAAAAACCATAACTATACTTAATAATGAAACACTAGGAAAAGCCCACATACGACGAGCATTTTTTGTCACAGTCGGAACAAGTAGAAGTCCCAATCCTATTAATATAGTAACTGGAAGTGGAACGAAAGGTATGATCCATGCATATTGATATGTATGTTCCATAATAAAATAAAACTTTTTTAATTCTTATTAATTGTTTCCGATTCCCCAGTTCTTCTCTCTTTCGGAAGGAGCAATAATCAAATAAATAAGAAAATCAAGATCTAAAAGAACTCAAATATCATTTTGAATTCTTCATTATTCAGACTCTTCTCTTTCTCCAATATTGAAAAAAAAAAAAAATTTAAATAAAGAAGTTACAATTGAATTGGTCAAATAACCAAGTTAATGTGACTTATTAAGTAAGATATTTAATAAGATAAAGAAAGAATAGGATATTTTCAATCATTTAAGTATTATGTCGATTGAATATTCATATTCATTTAGTACGAATTATTCTTTCTCGAGGCATTGTATATATATGTAATATAGATTTAAAACAAAAAATTCTTTTGAAAATCACATCGTTTTTCTTCTATTTCTTTTTTCTTTATCCCTAGTGTACTCTAGGCGGTACACACGTATCCACACTTTTGTATGTTATGGGGGAAGGAAGTATCCGCTACGCAATAAATATAGATAATCAATGGCAAGAGCGATCCATTATGAACAATACATATACATGTCTTTCACATCCAACTATAAAAGTCCCTTCTTTATTTAAAAATTGAAATGGCGGTTCCAAAGAAACGTACCTCTATATCAAAAAAGCGTATTCGTAGAAATATTTGGAAGAAAAAGGGATATTGGGCAGCGGTAAAAGCTTTATCTTTAGCTAAATCTATTGCTACCGGGTATTCAAAAAGTTTTTTTTGTCCGACAAACAGGTAATAAAGCTTTGGAATAATCTGAATCGACATGACTCGATGAATTGGATGATTTATAAAAAAGAAATATATAATTCACATGTTTTGAACTCATCTATATGAAATAGAACTGAACCGGCTGTTGTGGTATGTAGAACAAAAATTCTTCTATCTATTGGGTTCTAATAACAATACTATTTTATTTATTTTATTTATTTAAAAATAAAATAAATAAAAGGTTTGACTTTTCATTAAAGTCAATATTTATAATAGGAGAGATGGGGATTGTTATTTTCCCCATCAATTCACTTTTCACAATAATTTTTTTATTGTGAAAAGTGAATTTGATTATGTATCCCAAATAGTTATACGTCATTAATATTTTTGGAAAATTTGAAACAAGTATGAATGACACTCCCTTTATGAAAAAGTTTTTTCCGTAGGCGGGTATAAAATCTGTAGTAAAAATTAATGAATCCTTGAAACTATGAAAGGAATGGATTAAAATATTTTAAGACTTTGCTTTGTAACTTTTCGGATTCCCTTTAGATCGATATTTATGTATGAACAAGAAGTCAATCTTCCGCAATCCAAAATAGATTCGGATATATAGATTGATCAATTCTAGGGTCCAAACGTAAAATCTATTTTAGATATGGATTTTCTTTCTAATAGACTTTATTTAATTTATTAAGTAAAGTACATACCTTATGAGAAAATAAAATTCTGATAGAGATTGAAACTCTTTTATTTTATATGCAGCCCAATACCTAACCGGTTTGGTAAATCTTCACACGACGAATTATGTATACAATCAGGATCCCAACCATTAATACAGTTTGAATACCAAACTAAATAAAAATTTCCAGAAAGCCCTTGGATGTAGTTATCCAATTGTGATACAAAAAAAGCCTATTTTTTTTTTTTTTATTTTCTTTTGTTCATTGAAAAATGAATTATCAAAAATAATAAAGGGAAATTTCTTAGTTCTAGACCTCAACCGAGGCCATAACCGTCTAGTTCCAACTGTTCCGAGAGAATTTATACTACGTGAAAACCCGTTGTTAAAAATGACAGCACATTGCAATAATATTATTGAACGTTCAAATGTTCATTTGAACAAGTCTTTATTCGTCGATTCTAACGTTTCCTAAAACATATTGCATTGAATCCTTCAATATTGACGATTGAACATCATATGGACTATTATGACTTCGATCAAGCCGCTATGGTGAAATCGGTAGACACGCTGCTCTTAGGAAGCAGTGCTAAAGCATCTCGGTTCGAATCCGAGTGGCGGCATCTCTAAAAGGGGCAAAAGAAATCCTATAATAAATTTAATTCGGAACTACAATTTTGTAATTGGGACCCCTTTTTAATTTAATGATTTTTTATGATATTTACGACCCTAGAACATATATTAACTCATATCTCTTTTTCGATCGTTTCAATTGTTATTACGATTCATTTGATGACTTTCTTAGTCCATGAAATTGTAGGACTATATGATTCGTCAGAAAAAGGCATGATAGCCACTTTTTTCTGTATAACAGGATTATTAGTTACTCGTTGGATTTATTCGGGACATTTTCCATTAAGTGATTTATATGAATCATTAATCTTCCTTTCGTGGAGTTTCTCCATTATTCATATGGTTCCTAAAATAGAGAACCACAAAAAGAAAAATGATTTAAGCACAATAATCGCGCCAAGCGCTATTTTTACCCAAGGCTTTGCGACTTCGGGTCTTTCAACTCAAATACATCAATCCGCAATATTAGTCCCCGCTCTACAATCCCATTGGTTAATGATGCACGTAAGTATGATGGTATTGAGCTATGCAGCTCTTTTATGCGGATCATTATTATCAATAGCTCTTTTATTCATTACATTTCGAAAAAACATAGGCATTGTCGGCAAAAGCAATAATTTATTAATTGGGTCATTTTACTTTGGTGAGATCCACTACTTGAATGAAAAAAGAAGTCTTTTACAGAGCACTTCTTTTCTTTCATTTAGAAATTATCACAGGTATCAATTGACTCAGCGATTGGATCATTGGAGTTATCGTATCATTAGTCTAGGGTTTACCTTTTTAACCATAGGCATTCTTTCGGGAGCGGTATGGGCTAATGAGGCATGGGGATCTTATTGGAGTTGGGACCCCAAGGAAACTTGGGCATTTATCACTTGGACCATATTCGCAATTTATTTACATATTAGAACAAATCGGAATTTGCAAGGCGCGAATTCGGCAATTGTGGCTTCCGCGGGATTTCTTATAATTTGGATATGCTATTTTGGGGTCAATCTATTAGGAATAGGACTACATAGTTATGGTTCATTCACATTAACATCTAATTGAAGAAATGGACTAAATACATGGGAATATCAATCCATATAAGGAAAGTTTGTGCGAGTTTTTGAGAACCATTTACATTTTCAATCACTACTAAATGGTCCTCAAAAACTCGAGATGTATCTGATTCCAATTCCGATTCACTTCATTTTTTCTTTTGTTTTTTCATTGTACAGTGAACGATCTTTTAAATCACAGGATTATTTGACGTCTTATTGATGAAAACTATTTATAAAAGTAATTAGATAGAATAGTTTCTGCCTTGTCAACTGATAGTGAGAGAAGGAAATCGGGATAAATACCGATACCTATTACGGGTAGAAAGATACAGATCGAAACAAATAGTTCGCGCGGTCCAGAATCCAAAAAATAAAAATTTGGAACATGAAACAGCTTGTATCCATAGAATATTTGACGTGACATAGATAATGAATAAATAGGAGTTAATATCATTCCAATTGCCATTACAAAAGTAATCAGTACTTTTGGCATTAAAAGATATTTCGGACTAGTAATTAGTCCAAAAAAGACTACCGATTCCGCAACAAAACCACTCATTCCTGGCAACGCAAGAGAAGCCATCGAGAAGCTACTGAACATGGTAAATATTTTTGGCATTGGGATGGCTATTCCTCCCATTTCGTCGAGATAAACAAGACGTATTCTATCGTACGTCGTTCCTGCCAAGAAAAAAAGCGCAGCGCCAATAAATCCATGAGAAATTATTTGTAAAATAGCTCCATTGAGACCCATATCGGTTATGGAACCAATTCCTATAATTGTGAAACCCATATGAGATACCGAGGAATAGGCTATTCTCTTTTTTAAATTGCGTTGACCTGGAGAAGTTGAAGCTGCATAGATTATTTGAATCGTTCCTACTATTATCAACCAAGGAGAAAATATAGAATGGGCATGAGGTAATAATTCCATATTGATCCGAATTAACCCATACGCTCCCATTTTTAATAAGATTCCGGCTAGAAGCATACATGTACTGTAATGTGCTTCTCCATGGGTATCTGGTAACCATGTATGTAGGGGTAGACTCGGCGATTTGACAGCATAAGCAATAAAGAAACCAAAATATAATAGTATTTCCAATTCCAAGGGATATGATTGATTAGTTGATGTTTCAAAATTTAATGTTGGTTCATTAGAACCATATAAACCCATACCTAGGACTCCCATTAAGAGAAAAATGGAACCCCCCGCAGTGTACAAAATAAACTTTGTAGCTGAGTACAGACGTTTCTTACCCCCCCACATAGATAAAAGTAGGTAAACAGGAATTAATTCCAACTCCCACATGATGAAAAAAAGTAAAAGGTCCCGAGAAGAAAATAATCCTATTTGACCGCTGTACATTCCTAACATTAGGAAATAGAACAATCGTGAATCTCGAGTAACTGGCCAAGCCGCTAAGGTAGCTAAAGTAGTGATGAATCCCGTCAGTAAAATGGGTCCTATGGAAAGTCCATCGATTCCTAGTCTCCAGTGAAAATCAAAAATATTTATCCATTTATAATCCTCCTTCAATTGGATTAATGGATCGTCCAATTGAAAATGATAACAGAATGCATAAGTTATTAGAAGGAGTTCTAACATGGAGATACAAATAGTGTACCACCGAACCACCCTATTTCCTCTATGAGGGAGAAAGAAAATTGATAAACCCGCGGATATTGGAAAAACGACAATTATTGTTAACCAAGGAAAATAACTCGTGATAAAGACAAGATAGACTTTGACCAGAAAAACCCGCACTCGAGAAAATCAATTTTCTCGAGTGCGGGTTTTTGTCGGTAAAAAGGAATCAAATGGATTCAAGTGGAATTGTATGAAACGTATCAATAAGCTAGACCCATGCTGCGAGTTGTCTCATGCCATAAATAAACCCGTACACTCAAGAAATCTGTTGGACAAGCGGATTCACATCTCTTACAACCTACACAGTCCTCCGTTCTTGGAGCAGAAGCAATTTGCTTAGCTTTGCATCCGTCCCAAGGTATCATTTCCAATACATCTGTGGGACAAGCTCGTACACATTGAGTACACCCTATACATGTATCATAAATCTTTACTGAATGTGACATTGGATTTATCCATTTTTTGAACGTTATCAATTTTCGATCTGGTCAAATGAGTAGTAACTGAATCATATATTGCAAACACCAGACGAATCAGTAGTTTACCAGAATTTTTTTGATAATTAATCTCCTTCTGGATCTGTTCATGAAAGAGAGCCAAGATATTTTGATATCTTGCGTTTCAGCAAACATGGTCATACGAGTTATCCATAACACACTAATTTTAATTGGTAAATATTCTATCTGTCTTTATTTATATCATTAGACTATCGACTATTTATTCAACAAATTTGATTGATTGATACGAGTTGATTTTCTGTTACGATAGATCGACGAAATAATAGCCGGTCCAATAGCAGCTTCAGCGGCTGCAATAGCTATAACAAAGATCGAGAAAATGTCTCCTTTTAATTGACGACTATCAAATAAATTCGAAAATGTTACTAGGTTTATATTAACCGCATTCAGTATAAGCTCAAGACACATAAGCGCTCTAACCATGTTTCGGCTTGTGATCAATCCATAAATACCGATAGAAAATAAATAGGCGCTCAAAATAAGTACATGCTCAGTCATCATTGACCAACTCCCCATCAATCGAGATTGATTTCAATATGAACAAGAGTCAAATTTCACCGATTTGATTGACTAGAATCTAACAAGTACGAAACAAAGGAAGGTATCAGTAATAGATCGAACTAAAACTCAAACCCCTTCAATTTCATAGAAAACAGTAAAATAGAAAAATGGAACTGAAGAAAAATTGATGTGATATGATAATCATAACACAGAACAAAACAGGGCCTTATTTTTTTTTTTATTTCTAATTCTAAGTATTTATTACTGATTACTGACGAGCCATTGCAATTGCACCTATCAAGGCAACTAAAAGAATTATAGAAATGAGTTCAAAGGGAAGATAAAAATCTGTTGATAAATGAATTCCTATTTGTTGAATGCTACTTGTCAGGTCTTGCTCTATAATCTGGTTTGATCTTGTAGTCCAAATAATCCCGTACCATGACGTATTTGAAATAGTAGTAATTAGTGAAAAAAGAATACTCGTACAAACCAGTAAAGTGACTCCATCTCCAACTGTCAAAAGATATAAATCCTTGTAATATTCTGAACCATTCATGAACATCACAGCAAATACGATTAAGACATTTATGGCCCCTACGTAAATAAGGAGCTGTGCAGCGGCTACAAAATAGGAGTTAGATGGAATATGGAATAAAGATATACAAACAAGAACTAATCCCAATGAAAAGGCAGAATAAATTGGATTGGTAAGTAATACCACTCCTAGGCCTCCTACTATAAGACCCGATCCCAGAAACACTAAAAGAATATCATGTATTGGTCCAGGTAAATCCATTATGTGTAAAATAAAAATAAGAGATAAATAAGTTGAAATATTTCATGACCTTACTGACTACTGACCGGGCCAGGAACAAGAGGGTTGCCCTTTATTTCTTTTTTTTTTGTAAAGGATACGTTCCTAATTGAATTGAATCCCTGTGTGGGGGGGATTGATGTAGATACACTTATTGGACCAATCCTTCTTCTGTATCCGAAAGAGCAGTTGGAATTGTATATTTCGAAATCATTACGGATATATGAATCTATTCTAAATCCAAATCAAGTCTTGATTCTCAACAATCAACGGTTATGTTTTGTAGTTACTAACCAACCAAAAAGAAAGAAACTACGCTCCTTTAGATCAAAGCTGAATCTTAGTAATCGTTCTTGAATCAAGGGAGTTGGTTATCCATGGCTATTTTTATTTGAGTCGAATTCATAATTGGTCGAATTGTGTAATCTCCAATTACTGACATTGGTAACCGACCCAAAGCAATTTGATTAAAATTCAACTCGTGACGATCATAAGTAGAAAGTTCATATTCTTCAGTCATTGATAAACAGTTTGTTGGACAATACTCGACGCAGTTACCACAAAATATACAGATTCCAAAATCAATACTATAATTAAGCAGTCGTTTCTTTCTAATATCTGTTTCCAATCTCCAATCAACAACGGGTAGATCTATGGGACATACACGAACACATACTTCACAAGCAATGCATTTATCAAATTCAAAGTGGATTCGACCGCGGAAACGTTCTGATACGATCGATTTTTCATAAGGATATTGAATAGTTACAGGTAAACGATTCGCGTGAGATAAGGTAATCATGAAACTTTGACCAATGTACCTTGCTGCTCGTATTGTTTGTTGACCGTAATTCATGAATCTAGTCACAATAGGGAACATATCGCGGATATCTATGAATAAATTGATGTTTCTTTCTCTTGCTTGAGGGGGGTTATGAATTTCGAATATGTATTCTGTTACAGTGAAAGGAGTTGGGAAGAAGTTGTCAATAATAGATTACCTAGAGAAACGGGTAAAAGAAATTTCCATCCAAGATTTAATAGTTGGTCCATTCTCATCCTAGGTAAAGTCCATCTTGTTGTGATAGAAATGAACAGGAACAAATAAGCTTTAGCTAATGTAATAAGGATACCAATTGTTGTTCCAAAGACTCCACCCGTTTTATTTATTCCGAAAAGTTCAGGAATGAATATGTACGGAATATATGGATCCCACCCACCTAAGTAAAGAACTGTTACAAATAATGAAGAAACTAGTAGATTTAGGTAAGAAGCAACGTAAAATAAACCAGATTTGATACCTGAATATTCAGTTTGATAACCTGCTACTAATTCCTCTTCCGCTTCTGGTAAATCAAAGGGTAATCTCTCACATTCCGCTAGGGAAGAAATTAGAAAAACTAAAAACCCTATAGGTTGACGCCACAGATTCCATCCCCCAAACCCATATTTTGACTGTGCCTCAACTATATCAACTGTACTTGAACTGTTAGATAATCATAGTCGATGATAACATCACCGTTCCCATCGCTATTCCAGAACCGTACATGAAACCTCAGCTTCATACGGCTCCTCAACGGCCACAAATAAATCGAAAGACATTTTTGGTTCCTTATTACTTTGGCATGTTTGTAGGGTGGATAGAGTAAAGATGCATCGGAGAGTTCTGAATTCGACCAAAGAAATTCTGTCTGCTATAAAAACAAATAAAAAGCGCTTCTGAATTGATCTCATCCTTTATTTTCAATATCTAAGTGATTTTTGTTTAGTAATAGCTTAATCCTTCAATAAAATACCCGTACTCGTTGTATCAATAGACGACCCATATCTTTCGATTACGAAAAATAATTAGACACTACATACACTAGTTCATGAATCATGATAGGAATTCCATCTGTATGAATATGGATGGGTTAGAGGAGATAAACAAAGACATCTTAGTATAGTATTCGGGTTTTCCTATTGTATTTTATTTCTTTCGTTCCAGTTCTTCTTTCTCGCTAAAAAGAAAAAGAGGGATTCTAAGCCAAAAAAGGAAAGGATTATTTCGTTCCTGATAGTTATTTCTTTAATCAGTGGATAAGAGCATACTCTGGATCAGAATCGGGAGGAAGTACTGCTTGATCGTTTCTACCAACTTCAAGTCCTCATTATGATTCCTTTTATGGCAAAATATCCTCTTGGATACCTTACATTATCTCTATTATTAATCCTTTGTGTACCTTGGTGTTCCTGACCGTCCACTCATTTTTGATTGATCCCCGGTATGGTAATACATACAATACAATTGTAGAAACTCTATAAAGTTGATCTTTTGCGTCTGCTTCAAGTCATGGTGACTAATCAACCAATCTTGGGATAAACAGTTTCTACTGCTTATGTTTGCTTTCACCTTACTCTCGTACATAGGGAATGAGAATCAATCTTTTGACTGCGAATTTATAAGCTGTTTTGTTTCACTCATATAACTATCTGGTTTAATTCATTGACCCGAATGATGAATAAAAAAAAGAAAAATATCTATTCAATACATTCAACCCCTTTCCTAGAAAGAAAGGAAAGAGGTAAAAGTTCATGTTCGAACGAATCACACGTAGAGATATTGATAACACACATGGAGTTAACGGTATTTCATAACTAATGGATTGAGCAGCGGCTCGTAGACCACCCGAAAAGGAATATTTATTATTCGATCCATATCCTGACATAAGAAGTCCAATAGGAGCAATACTGGAAATAGCGATCCATAAAAAAACACCTATACTGAGATCGGCTAGAACAAAACGATAGCCAAAAGGAATTGCTGAATAACTTAGTAGAATGGATATGACTGCTATAGATGGTCCGATACTGAATAACCGAACATCTCCTCTAGACGGTAGAAGATCTTCTTTGAAAAGTAGTTTGATCCCATCCGCCGGAGCTTGAAGAATTCCCAAGGGACCGGCATATTCAGGACCAATACGTTGTTGTATCCCTGCAGATATTTCTCTTTCTAACCACACAATCACGAGTACACCTATTGTGATTCCCACTATAGGAGTAAAAATAGGAACAAGCAACCATACGAGGCCATACACCTCTTTTAAGGATTCCGATCTGGAAAAAGAATTGATAGCTTGTATTTCTGTCGTATCAATTATCATTTCAACGATCAACTTCTCCCATAATGATATCTATACTACCTAGTATCGTCATGATATCGGCCAATTTCATTCTTTTAACTAGCTGAGGAAGAATTTGCAAATTGATGAAACCGGGTGGACGAATTTTCCATCTCCAGGGAAAACCACTATTATCTCCGATCAGAAAAATTCCCAATTCTCCTTTTGGGGCTTCAACTCTCACATAAAGTTCTTGTTTCGACAATTCAAAAGTGGGAGAAGGCTTTTTACTAATGAATCGATATTGAAAATCATTCCATTCGAAATCCCTTGCTTTATTAAAGCGCCGTACTTCTAAATTCTCATAGGGCCCGCCCGGAATTCCTTCCAGAGCCTGTTGAATAATTTTTATGGATTCCGCCATTTCACTGATTCGTACTAAATAACGAGCTAATGAGTCTCCTTCTTTTTGCCATTGGACTTCCCAATCGAATTCATCGTAACACTCATAACGATCAACTTTACGAAGATCCCATTGGATTCCGGAAGCTCGTAGCATTGGTCCTGATAAACCCCAATTTATTGCTTCTTCTCCACCAATAATGCCCACTCCTTCAACTCGTTCCAAAAAAATAGGATTCCGCGTAATAAGTTTTTGATATTCAACAACTCCTGTTAAAGAATAATCGCAGAAATCCAAACATTTATCTATCCAGCCATGAGGTAGATCAGCAGCTACTCCCCCGATACGGAAATAATTATGCATCATTCGCATACCTGTGGCAGCTTCGAATAGATCATATAGCAATTCCCTCTCCCTGAAAATATAGAAGAAAGGAGTCTGTGCACCGATATCTGCCATAAAAGGACCAAGCCATAATAAATGAGAAGCTATACGACTCAACTCCAGCATAATGACTCTGATATAGCTGGCTCTTTTAGGTACTTGAATATTTCCCAATTGTTCTGGTGCATATACTGTTATTGCCTCTGTGAACATAGTAGCTAAATAATCCCAACGTGTTACATAAGGTAGATACTGTATAATTGTTCGGTTTTCCGCAATTTTTTCCATCCCCCTATGTAAATAACCCAATACGGGTTCACAGTCAATAACATCTTCACCATCTAGAGTAACGATGAGTCGAAGAACACCATGCATTGATGGGTGGTGCGGACCCATATTGACTATCATGAAGTCTTTTCTTGTTTCCGGTACAGTCATATGTTTTCTTACCCTGATTCATTATTTCATGAATTGCTGGAAACGGGGTTCATCAAAATTCAAGATCCAATAAACCAAATAATTCAAACGAATCCTCTAATTAACGAATTTTTGGTTCCCGAATATCCAACCGACTAATTAATTCTTTATAACGTACTCTATTTTTCTTTGACAAATAAGCCAGTAGTCGTTGACGTTTTCCAAGAATTTGCCGCAGGCCTCTCTGAGATAAATAGTCTCTTCTGTGCAATTCCAAATGGGAAGTAAGTCTACGTATCTTATTGGTGAAACTGAATATTTGAAATTCAACGGATCCTTTGTTTTTTTCTTCTTGCGGAATAACCGGGATTAATGAGTTTTTTATCATAAAAATATCTTTCTCTTTTTTCTTTCTTTTCTGATATTACTGATCAAAAATAATAATAAAGCCGCCCTTTAGGTCTGGTACGCACAATAAAATAATCTGGATTTAGTCATAGACTACTTTTGTCTATCGAATCCAATTCAAAATTGTATTTCTTAATTGGATTCGATAGAAAGACATGGTATATTTCGATGCTCACAAAAGGTAATGATTTGGACTTAAGAAAATTCTTCCGATTCATTCCTAGATCCAATTGCTATGATACATCATTGAATCAGTATCGTGTATCAGAATGTAACATAACCTGTGTACCTCTGTATGCCTTTATCCGCTGGATATGACACGTAATATGGATATATAGCAAATGTACCATCAACTAATTCTGAAGTGGATACATATGTATCCTTGACATACTGAAACGACTTCCATTATTGGTATCAAACCAGTAGCGATTCATACAAGCTAAATCTTCTAATCGATAATTGGGCCAAAGAAACAATTTGAATTGGACCAATTTATTTCTATCCGTATCAATATGCTTGTCCTCATCCAAAAAATGCACACAGTTCCTTATGTTGTAGCCGTCGACCAATACTGGATTTCTATCCACAACTCTCCCAATTTCAGAATTAAAACAAATTCGAATTCTCAATTCTCTACGACGTCTAGTAGATGGAATATTTTCAGGAACAAGCAAATCATATTTTTTTTCTCGGCATCTTTGATTAGTTTGGTGCTTATTCTTATGGACCAAGAAAATACCTATTATTTGATACATAATTGATTGTCCATCCAATTTTAGAAACAAACGAATCGGCTCGATAGTTATTATTCCTCTTTTTATGAATGTTGGAACATCTAGAATAGGATACGTCAAACGCCGTACTGTCGCCAGGAAATTCATACGAATATCTCCTATTTCTATAGAGTATATACCAATATCGTTTGAATATTTCATCGTCTTAAGCAGGAAACTAAATGTCCTGATATCCATTATCTCTGGTGGATTCAACCAAGAATTTATGTTTAATTGAGAAACCAAATGTTTTCTCATTAATAAATTTAGTTGTAGCCCACTAATATCCTTCTTGGATTGGCTTTGTTTTCTACGGTTTTTAATGTCTGATTCCGCGGAATCAACAAGAAGATCTTTTTGTTGATTTGGCGGATCTGATCCAAGATTCTTTTGGGACGGCTGTTCTTTTTCTTTTTTATTAGATAATTCACGAAGATACTCTTCGAATTCACGAAAATACCTTTTTTCTGTTTCGCTAAAGCTTTCATTATTTAAAAAAAGTAATTTAATTGGTATGATCCACGGTTTACTCTTATATGCACCATAAAGTGGCACTAATTCTGAGAAGAACCAAGTTTCCATTTCTTGATTCGATATGGAACGATATAGCATTTCTTCATTCATTCCCATCCAATCAAAAAAGTTTTTTTGATTGGATGGGTTTCTTTCTTGATGAATCGTGAGAGAAAAAAGATCTTTATTATCCATTATTTGATAATTATTAGCCCCAGTCTTAGTTTTTTTCTTTATGTTGGTCCCAGTATCTCTATTGGTCCGGTGCTTAATACCAATATTCTTTCTAAAAAAATAAAGAATAGTTCTCCACTCCAAATATTTTCTACCCATATTTTTATCCGTATCGTCTTCTCCTAGATAATCACTAATAGAAATATATGAGTATGAGTCCTTCTTGTCCTCATAATGAATATATTTATGTGATAAAAGATCATATCTGGAGTTTTTTGTGAATTTATCTTTTCGAATCGGTAATGAATTCATTATATAATTTTTTTGTTTCTCGCAATGAATGGATTGGTCTTTTTCATATGAATCTTTTTTTGATTCTTTATTTTGACTCGTATGACGTTTACTGACCTTATTTCGCCAGTTTTGCGATACTAATCTAGACCATCTAGTCTGAGAGAAATTGTATTGATAATGACCCCTTAACCAGTTTTTCCATTCATTCATTCCAGAATTCGGAAGTCTTTTGGAACTTGATTTGGCATCCAATATTCCTAGTGTCCACAAATATTCTTTTATTCTATCCTTAAAAAAAAGACGTGCTCCGTGATCTTGAAGTACAGATCTCAACTGATACTTATTAATTACTTGTGTTTGCGATAAATTGTAAAAAACATACGCTTGGGACAAGGAAGATAAGTCCCGAGAAATCTCTGATCTCTCATTACTAATATTAGAAAACGATTCTTTGAGAGTCGA